GTAATAATGAGAAAGATTTCTGCATATCCGACCAAATCGATTGAGAATATCAGAATCTGATAAATCGGCCCGAATCGGCTTACTAATGGGATGCCCCGAAACGTTACAAAATTTCGCTTTAGCCAATGATCCAATCATTGGAATAATTGGGACTAGGGTATCGAACTTCTTACTAGCAATCTCCATTAGAAATGAATTTTCTAGCATTTGAGTCCTTACCACTAAAGGATTTCGCCCTACACTTGAAAGATAACTCAGAAACTCGAAGGAATGATTGGAAAATTGGTTTATATGAATTCTATCTGGTTGAGACCACAAGTAAAAATAACATTGCCATAAAATGACAAGGTGATATTTCCATTTATTCATCAAAAGAAAACTTCCCCTTGAAGCTAGAATGGATTTTCCTTGATATCTGACATAATGCATGAACGGATCCTTGAACAACCATAGGATATTATTCTGGAAATCCTTATGAAACACTCCTGGAGGATGCTTTATTTTTCCATAGAAATATGTTCGCGCAAGAAGGTTTCCAAAAGATCTTGATCGTAAATGAAAAGATTGTTTACGGAGAAACATGAATAGGGATTCGCATTCATAGACATGATAATTATATAGGAACAAGAAGAATCTTTGATTCTCGTTTGAAAAAAAAGAGATGGATTTCTTTTGAGTAATCAGACTACCCCAATTACGAGACTCGTGGAGAAAGAGTCGGAATAAATGTAAAGAGGGGGCATCTTGTACCCAAGAGCGGAGGTTTTGAACCAAGATTTCTAGATGAATGGGGTGGGGTATTAGTATATCTGACACATTATTTAAATGTGATAATTTATCCTCTAAAAAGGCAAATGTTGAATGAATTGATCGTAAATTCTGAGATTTTTGTAGATCTTTCCTTTCTCGAGAAGACACTAATCGCAGTGAGAATTTCATTTCCAAAACGACTGCAAATCCTGCAGATACCATTTGATAATCAAATTTTTTTCTGTTAAAAGCATTCGCCGAAATAATCAAACACTTCTGTTGATACATTCGAGTAATTAAACGTTTCACAAGCAGTGAACTGGATTTTTTGTCATAACCTAAATTTTCCATGGGTTCGTAAGGACTGGATCCCTTTAAACCATGATCATGAGCAAGTGCATAAAGAGACTCCTGAAAAAGAAGTGGATAGAGGAAGTCTTGTTGCTGAGATCTATCCATTTCGAAATATCCTTGTAATTCCTCCATTTGAAATTCGATTTGAAATTAAAACAAAGGCAAAGGGTTAGCAAATGATACATAGTACGATACAGTCAAAACAGGGTATATAGTAAGAAAATAAAAAAATACCTCGGTGACGAGAGATAAGCTAATCAATGGATCCTCTCTTTTTCCATCCAATTGGTTTCTGTTCGTTATAGAATACCGAGATGGTTCGAAATCCTTTATTTTTGCAACCCGATCGCTCTTTTGACTTTGGGATAATTTATCTTTATCAATATACCGTTTCTGATACACATGAGTCTCCACTCCATACATAATAGAATATAGGTAGAAATAGTTAGGATTCAAAAAAAAAAATGGATAATCCACTTATGGGAGAACCTTTTCCCGCACCAGGCACTAATCCATTTTTAACATCTAATTAGATCGGGTAATCATTCGAATTCAGAACAGAAGCTCGTTGCTTTTTGCTTCCCTATAATTGGAGCCAGAGGGCTCTATCCATTTATTCAATCGACCCAACTGTGAATTGAGTTTGTCCCGCTCCAAAAATAATAATAAAAAAACTGGATTTTGTACCGATCCGTTAAGGATCCAGTATTCTCAGAGTTTGATATTGATACGACATGCTGCTTTTTCCACTCACCCCCTTTCAGGATCAGTCGTGGTCTTACAAACTCTACCAATGGTATGTATGAATCCGTTGCTTCATCCAAATGTGTAAAAGATTCTAGGCGCACTTAAAAGCCGAATACTCTACCGTTGAGTTAGCAACCCGAATAAAGTAATTCGGGTTGTGTAGATACGAGCGCAATCAAACAAAAGAAATAAAAGAATAAAGAGATTGGATTGCACGACCCCACCAACAAACAACAAAATGAAACTAACAACCAAATATACTTGGGCAATCCACTATTGTCAACATGCCAATATGAACGTTGCAAAGAATCTATCGAGACTCGTTCGTGATCTCCGGACGAGCTTTACTCTTGCCTCGCCGTACTCGACTCTCCGGTGAGGAAATGTACGGAACCGGAAGGCTCCCCACCATGCAACCTTCGACTGAAAGGAGCCAATTGGTTCGGCTGAGGTGGAGGTGGAACCTTCTTCAAATACTCAATAGCAGTGAGTCGAGCCTTAGAGACCATTTCTCTGTGCAATTCGGCCTCTCGTACTCGATAATAATGAGTAAGCTCGAAGGAATTCATAACTTGTGAGTGATCCACTTTCAGATATTCTTCTCTATTTGCTCTGAATTCAGTTCTTCTAAAACATCAGCACCGCCCTG